GTTCAACGTTAGCCAGATTAGTCAACATTTATATGTTTCGATGCAACAACAAGATTTTATTTGTAACAAGTAGTTTTGTTGGTTGGTTAATTGGTCACATTTTATTCATGAAATGGGTTGGATTGGTATTATTCTGGATACGGCAAAATCATTCTATTCGATCTAATAAGTACCTTGTGTCAGAATTGAGAAATTCTATGGCTCGAATCTTTAGTATTCTCTTATTTATCACCTGTGTCTACTATTTAGGCAGAATGCCGTCGCCTATTGTCACTAAGAAACTGAAAGAAACCTCAGAAATGGAAGAAAGGGGAGAAAGTGAGGAAGAAAGCGATGTAGAAACAACTTCCGAAACGAAGGAGACTAAACAGGAACAAGAGGGATCCGCCGAAGAAGACCCTTCCCTTTGTTCGGAAGAACAGGAAGATCCGGAAAAAATAGATGAAACGGAAGAGATCCGAGTGAATGGAAAGGAAAAAACAAAGGGGGAATTCCACTTTCACTTTAAAGAGACATGCTATAAAGATAGCCCAGTTTACGAAGATTCTTATCTTGATAGGTATCAAGATAATTGGGAATTGGGAAGACTTAAAGAAGAGAAAAATGAAAAGACTTATTTCTGGTTTGAAAAACCTCTTGTGACTTTTCTTTTCGATTATAAACGATGGAATTGTCCATTGCGATATATAAAAAATGATCGGTTTGAAAATGCTGTACGAAATGAAATGTCACAATATTTTTTTTATACATGTCCAAGTAATGGGAAAAAAAAAATATCTTTTACATATCCACCTAGTTTATCGACTTTTTCGGAAATGATAGAACGAAAAATGTCTTTGTACACGACAAAAAAATTATCCCATGGAGACCTGTATAATTATTGGGTTTATACCAATGAACAAAAAAAATACAACTTGAGCAATGAATTAATAAGTCGAATAAAAGCTCTAAAAAAAGAAAAGGGATTTTTTGCTCTAGATATGCTCGAAAAAAGGACTAGATTTTGCAATCATGAGAATGAACAAGAATGCTTGACCAAAACATATGATCCTTTATTGAGCGGACCATGCCGTGGGGCAATAAAAAAATGGAATTTACGTACAATCATGAATGATTTAATCCCTTATATGGAATCTTCCATAAAAAGTCTTTGGATAAATAAGATCCACGGGCTACTTCCTAATAATTTCCGAGAATTTGAACATCAAAAGAATTCGCTTGATGGTGGTAAATCATTTTTTAATTATATTGGTAATTCCTTAACTTCATTTTCTTTTGAATTCATACCCAATTTTGACTGTTCTTTATTGGCAGAACAAAGAAAAATTGATTCAAAAAGTCAAGCAAAATCTTTGAAATTTGTATTCGATATAATTACAATTGATCCAAATGATCAAACAACAACTAGAAATGAATCTATTGGAATAGAAGAAATCAGTAAAAAGGTTCCTCGATGGTCATATAAATTGACCAATGTTCTGGAAGAACAGGAGGAAGAAAATGAGGAAAAATCGACGGAAGATCATGAAATTCGTTCAAGAAAAGCCAAACGTGTGGTAATTTATACTGATAATGAGAATAATACCAATTCTATTACTAATACGAATAATACTAGTAATAGTGATCAAGCAGAAGAAGTGGCTTTGATACGCTACTCGCAACAATCGGATTTTCGTAGGGATATAATAAAAGGATCCATGCGTACTCAAAGACGTAAAACAGTTACTTGGGAAATGTTTCAAGCAAATGTGCATTCCCCACTTTTTTTGGATCGAATAGACAAAACATTTTTTTTTTCTTCTTTTGATATCTCTAAAATGATGAATCTCATTTTTAGGAATTCGGTCGAGAGAGAACCGGAATTGAAAATTTCCAATTTTGAGGAGGAAGAGACAAAAGAAAAGAAAAAAAAAAACGAGGAGAAAAAAGAGGAAAATGAACGGATAGCAATATCAGAAACTTGGGATAACATTATATTTGCTCAAGCAATAAGAGGTTCGATGTTAGTAACCCAATCCTTTCTTAGAAAATACATTGTATTGCCTTCATTGATAATAGCTAAAAATATTGGCCGTATGTTATTATTCCAATTCCCCGAGTGGTATGAGGATTTGAAGAAATGGAATAAAGAAATGCACGTTAAATGCACCTATAACGGTGTTCAATTATCGGAAACAGAATTTCCAAAAGATTGGTTAACAGACGGTATTCAGATAAAGATTCTATTTCCTTTCTTTCTTAAACCTTGGCGAAGATCTAAAATACGATCTCATCATAGAGATCCAATGAAAAAAAAAGGAAAAAAAGCAAATTTTTGTTTTTTAACAATTTGGGGAATGGAAGCAGAAGTTCCTTTTGGTTCTCCCCGAAAAGGACCTTCTTTTTTTGAACCCATTTATAAAGAACTCCAAAAAATAATTAGAAAAATAATTAGAAAAGTCAAAAAGAATTTTTTTTTCGTTCTAAAAGTTTTTAAAGAAAAAAAAAGATGGATTATCAAAATAGTTCTAGTTATAAAACAAAAAATGAAGGAACTTGAAAAAGTAAACCCCATTTTCTTATTTGAATTGAGGAAGGTAAAAGTATATAAACCGAATGAAAATGTAAGAGATTCTAAAATAAATAATAAGATTATTCGCGAATCAACCATTCGAATTCGATCCATGAATTGGGCAAATTACTCACTCATAGAAAAAAAAATAAAGGATCTTGCTGATAGGACAGTCACAATCAGGAATCAAATAGAACTAGAACGAATCACAAAAGACAAGAAAAAAATAGTTCTAACTTGTGATGATAAAAAATCGGAATCACAGAAACATATTTTGCAGATATTTAAAAGAAAAAAGATTCGATTTATACGTAAATTCCATTTTTTTATGAAATCATTCATTGAAAAAATATACATAGATATCTTTCTACGTATGATTCCTATTTTTAGGATCAATGCACAATTTTTCTTTGAATCAACAAAAAAAATTATCACAAAATCGATTTACAACGATGAAACAAATCGAGAAGGAATTGATGAAAGAGATCAAAATACAATGAACTTTATTTCGACTATAAAAAATTCGTTTTATAATACTAATATCAGTAATAATAATTCAAATATTTATTATTATTATTCAAATATTTATTATTATAATTATGATTTATCCTCCTTGTCCCAAGCATATGTATTTTACAAATTATCACAAACCCAATTACTTAACAAGTATCACTTGAGATCTGTACTTCAATATCCCAGGACCCATTCTTTTATTAAGGATAAAATCAAGGATTATTGTATGACACGAGGAATATTTGATTCCAAATCAAAGCAAAAGAAAATTTATAAGTCTGGAAAAAATGAATGGAAAAACTGGTTAAAAGGCCATTATCAATACAATTTATCTCAGACAAAATGGTCTCGATTAGTACCTCAAAAATGGCGAAATAGAATCAACCAACGTTCTACGATTCAAAATAAAAACTCAATTAAATTTGATTTACATAAAAAAGAAAAAGACCAATTAATTCATTACATGAAACAAAATTACTATGCGGTGGCAGTGGATTCATTGACGAGTCAAAAAGAAAAATTTAAAAAACACTACAGATATTATCTTTTATCACATAAATATATGAATTATGGGAATAGGAAGGACTCATATATTTATGAATCAACATTACAAGTAAAAGGAGACCAAGAAATTCCATACAATTTCAATACACTGAAACCCGAATCATTTTATGTATTGGTAAGTATAGCTATTAGTAATTATCTAGAAAAGGAATATATTATTGCTACACATAAAAATCTGGATAGAAAATATTTTGATTGTAGAATTCTCCATATTTTTCTTAGAAAAAATATCGACATTGAGACCTGGACCAATACGCATATCAGCACCAAAATTGAGAAAAATACTAAGACTGAAAACAAAATTATCAAAAAATTGAAAAAAAAAGATATTTTTTCTCTTACAATTCATCAAGGAATTAAACCATCCCATCAAAAAAAACACTTTTTTGATTGGATGGGAATGAATCAAGAAAAGGTTTATCGTACCATATCAAATCTAGAACCCCGGTTCTTCCCAGAATTTGTGCCACTTTTTGATGCATATAAGATTAAACCATGGATCATACCAATCAAATTACTTCTTTTTTATTTTGATTTCTATGAAAATATTAGTCAAAATAAAAGCATCAACATAAATCAAAATAAAAAAAAAAATCTTCAGATATCATCTAATCAAAAAGAATATCTTAAATTAGAAAATTCCAACCAAGAAAAAAACGAACAACAGGGACAAGAAAATCTTGGATCAGATATACGAAAACAAAACAAAAAAAAAAATGTTGAAGACAATTACGCGGGATCAGACATTAAAAAGGGTAAAAAGAAAAAACAATCCAAGAAAAAGAAGGAAGCAGAACTAGATTTCTTCCTGAAAAAATATTTCCTTTTTCAATTAAGATGGGATGACTCCTTGAATCAAAGAATGATCAATAATATCAAGGTATATTGTCTCCTACTTAGACTGATAAATCCAAGGAAAATTGCTATATCCTCGATTCAAAGAGGAGAAATGCATCTGGATGTAATGCTAATTCAGAAACATCTAGCTCTTACAGAATTGATAAAAAGGGGAGTATTGATTATCGAACCGATTCGTTTATCTATAAAAAGGGATGGAAAATTTATTATATATCAAACCCTAGGTATTTCATTGATCGATAAAATGAAGCACCAAACTAACAGAAAATGCATAAAAAAAAGATATGTTGATAAGAAGAATTTGGATAAATCCGTTGCAAGACACGGCAATATGCTTGTGGATGGAGACAAAAGTAATTATGATTTCTTTGTTCCTGGAAATATTCTATCTCCTAGACGTCGTAGAGAATTGAGAATTCTAATTTGTTTTAATTCTCGTAATTGGAATTTTGTGGATAGAAATCCAGTATTTTGCAATGAAAACAACATAAGAAACTCTGGAAAATTTTTGAATGAGGACAAGCATTTTAATACTAATACAGATACAAATAAATTCATTAAATGCAAATTGTTTCTTTGGCCCAATTACCGATTAGAAGATTTAGCTTGTATGAATCGCTATTGGTTTAATACCAATAATGGCAATCGTTTCAGTATGTCAAGGATATATATGTATCCACGATTCAGAATTTGTTAATAGTATATTTCATATATATCTGTGATATTTTTCGGTAGATGAAAGCCGAAAGATATACATATACGCTGTATTACATTCTGGTACATGACACGGATCTAATGGCGTATCAACTCAATTGGATCTAGGACGAAATCGGCAGAATCTTTTTAGGTACAAAGAAATCATTCTCTTCCATGAATGTAGAAATGTATTTTCTCTTTCTTTTCTACCCAAATTTTCAATTTGGGTAGAAAAGAAAGAGAAAATAGGAAAAAATCAAAATTTTTGTGTGTACTAGATTGAAATAACTGGCATAAAGATTATTATTTTGATTTTTCCTGATCGATTCGGTAAAGTAAAATAAATACATGGGAAAGAAAAAAAGATAGAAAATTTTTTTTATGATCAAAAATTCATTCATCTCGGTTATTTCACAAGAAGAAAAAGAAGAAAACAAGGGTTCTGTTGAATTTCAAGTATTAAGTTTCACCAGTAAGATACGTAGACTTACTTCACATTTGGAATTGCACAAAAGAGATTTTTTATCCCAAAGGGGTCTACGAATAATTCTGGGAAAACGTCAACGGCTCCTGGCTTATTTGTCAAAGAAAAATAGAGTCCGTTATAAGAAATTAATGGATCAGTTGGATATTCGGGAGCCAAAAACTCGTTAATTTAATCGTTTGAATTTTTTTTAATAGTTATTTTATTAGATTTTTCATTTTGATGAACCTCGTTTTGAGGAATTCGTGGAATAATGAATTAAGGAAGAAAAAATATGACTATACCGGCTACAAGAAAAGATCTCATGATAGTCAATATGGGTCCTCACCACCCATCAATGCATGGTGTTCTTCGACTGATCGTTACTCTCGATGGTGAAGATGTTATTGATTGTGAACCCATATTGGGATATTTACACAGAGGGATGGAAAAAATAGCAGAAAACCGAACAATTATACAATATCTTCCTTATGTAACACGTTGGGATTATTTAGCTACTATGTTCACAGAGGCAATAACGGTAAATGCACCAGAACAATTGGAAAATGTTCAAGTACCTCAGAGAGCCAGTTATATCAGAGTAATTATGCTGGAGCTGAGTCGTATAGCTTCTCATTTGTTATGGCTTGGACCTTTTATGGCAGATATCGGTGCCCAGACTCCTTTTTTCTATATTTTCAGAGAGAGAGAATTGTTATATGATTTATTCGAAGCCGCCACAGGTATGCGAATGATGCATAATTATTTCCGCATCGGAGGAGTAGCTGCTGATCTACCTCATGGCTGGATAGATAAATGTTTGGATTTCTGCGATTATTCTTTAACAGGAGTTGTTGAATATCAAAAACTTATTACACGGAATCCCATTTTTTTGGAACGAGTTGAAAGAGTAGGCATTATTGGTGGAGAGGAAGCAATAAATTGGGGTTTATCAGGACCAATGTTACGAGCTTCTGGAATCCAATGGGATCTTCGTAAGGTTGATCATTATGAGTGTTACAATGAATTCGATTGGGAAGTCCAATGGCAAAAAGAAGGAGATTCATTAGCTCGTTATTTAGTACGAATAGGTGAAATGGGGGAATCTATAAAAATTATTCAACAGGCTCTAGAAGGAATTCCTGGAGGTCCCTATGAGAATTTAGAAGTCCGACGCTTTGATAGAGCAAAAAATTCCGAATGGAATGATTTTGAATATAGATTTATTAGTAAAAAACCTTCACCCAATTTTGAATTGTCGAAACAAGAACTTTATGTCAGAGTAGAAGCCCCAAAAGGAGAATTAGGAATTTATTTGATAGGGGATAATAGCATTTTCCCCTGGAGATGGAAAATTCGTCCACCCGGTTTCATCAATTTGCAAATTCTTCCTCAGCTAGTTAAAAGAATGAAATTGGCTGATATCATGACGATACTAGGTAGTATAGATATTATTATGGGAGAAGTTGATCGTTGAAATGATAATTGATACGAGAGAAGTACAAGCTATCAATTCTTTTTCTACATTGGAATCCATAAAAGAAATCTATGGACTCATATGGATGTTTGTATCCATTTTTACCCTTATATTTGGAATCATAATAGGGGTACTAGTAATTGTGTGGTTAGAAAGAGAAATATCTGCAACGATACAACAACGTATTGGGCCTGAATATGCTGGTCCGTTGGGAATTCTTCAAGCTCTAGCAGATGGGACTAAATTACTTTTTAAGGAGGACCTACTCCCATCTAGAGGAGATATTCGTTTGTTTAGTGTCGGACCGTCTATAGCGGTCATATCAATTCTACTAAGTTATTTAGTAATTCCTTTTGGGTACCGCCTTGTTTTAGGTGATCTCAGTATAGGTGTTTTTTTATGGATCACCATTTCAAGTATTGCCCCTATTGGGCTTCTTATGTCAGGATATGGATCGAATAATAAATATTCTTTTTCAGGTGGTCTACGAGCTGCTGCTCAATCTATTAGTTATGAAATACCATTAACTCTATGTGTGTTATCAATATCTCTACGTGTGATTCGTTGGAACATGAACTTTTACCTCTTTCCTAGAAATAAATAAAGAAAAGAGGTTGAATGTATTGAATAGATATTTTTTTTATTCATCGATGAGTTAAACCAGATAGTTATATGAGTGAAACAAAACAGCTTATAAATTTGCAGTAAGAAGAGAAAATCTCATTCCCTATGTACAAGAATGAAGTTAAAGTAAACATAAGCAGCGTAAACTGTTTACCCCAAGATTGAGATTCTTTGATTAGTCATCATATCTTGAAGCGGGTGCAAAAGATCAACTGTATGGAGTTTCCACTACTGCCTTGTATGTATTAACATACCGGGGATCAATCAAAAATCGGTGGACAGTTAGGAACACCAAGGTACACAAAGGATTAGTAATGGGGATAATGTAAGGTATCAAAAAAAGAGATATTTCTGCATAAAACGAATCATAATAAGGGCTTTAAGTTGGTAGAAATGATCAAGAAGTACCTCCCTACGATTCCGATCTCGAGTATGCTCCTATTCACTGATTAAAGAAATGACTATCAAGAACGAATTAATCCTTTATTTTTTTTTTCTAAATACCTTCTTCTGAGACAGAAGAACAGGAACAAAAGAAATGGAATGCAATAATCGAATGAATGAATAAAAATTTTTATAAAATAAAAAAAGGATCTTTATTTATTCTTTCTTTCCTATATCCGTATTCATACATACGGAATTCTTATCATGATTCATGAACTAATGCCTATATATATATATATTGATAACGAATATTTTATTGAAAGATTAAGTTATTACCGAACAAAGAAAAATTATCATTATAAGGATGAGATCAATTCGAAAGCACTTTTTTTCTTATTCTAGCGGACAGAATTCCATTGGTCTAATTTGGGACTCTCCGATGTATCTTTATTCGATCTATCCTCCAAAGAGGGCGAAAATACCGAACCAGTCCTTACATTTATTTGTGGCCATAGAGAAGCCGTATGAAGCTGAAGTTTCATGTACGGTTTTGTAATAGCGATGGGAACAGTGATGTTATTATCGACTATGATTATCTAATAGTTCAAGTACAGTTGATATAGTTGAAGCACAGTCAAAATATGGTTTTTGGGGGTGGAATCTGTGGCGTCAACCTATAGGGTTTATTGTTTTTCTAATTTCTTCTCTAGCCGAATGTGAGAGATTGCCGTTTGATTTACCGGAAGCAGAGGAGGAATTAGTAGCAGGTTATCAAACCGAATATTCAGGTATCAAATTTGGTTTATTTTATATTGCTTCTTACCTAAATCTATTACTTTCTTCATTATTTGTAACAGTTCTTTACTTAGGTGGGTGGAATTTTTCTATTCCGTACATATCCATTCCTGAACTTTTCGGAATAAATAAAATGGCCGGAGTTTTTGGAATGACAATTGGTATCTTTATTACATTAGCTAAAGCTTATTTGTTTCTGTTCATTCCTATCACAACAAGATGGACTTTGCCTAGGATAAGAATGGACCAACTATTAAATCTTGGATGGAAATTTCTTTTACCTATTTCTTTAGGTAATCTATTATTGACAACTTCTTCCCAACTTGTTTCACTATAAATAAGAAAATACGATAACGATATTCCAGATTCATAACCTCTTTCAAACAAGAGAAAGAAACATCCATTTTTTCCTGGATATTTACAATATGTTCTCTATGGTGACTGGGTTCATGAATTATAGTCAACAAACAATACGAGCTGCAAGGTATATTGGTCAAAGTTTCGTAATTACCTTATCTCACACAAATCGTTTACCTATAACTATTCAATATCCTTATGAAAAATCGATCACATCAGAGCGTTTCCGTGGTCGAATCCACTTTGAATTTGATAAATGTATTGCTTGTGAAGTATGTGTTCGTGTATGCCCGATAGATCTACCCGTTGTTGATTGGAGATTTGAAAGAGATATTAAAAAAAAACAATTGCTTAATTATAGTATTGATTTTGGGGTCTGTATATTTTGTGGTAATTGTGTCGAGTATTGTCCAACAAACTGCTTATCAATGACTGAAGAATATGAACTTTCTACTTCTGATCGTCACGAATTGAATTATAATCAAATTGCTTTGGGTCGGTTACCAATGTCAATAATTGGAGATTACACAATTCAAACAGTTATGAATTCGACTCAAATCAAAATAGACAAAGATAACCCCTTTGATTCAAGAACGATTACCAATTACTAAGATTTTGTTTTGATATAAAAGACCCAAGCTTTTTTGTTTTGTTTGGTCAGTAACTACAAATAATAACTAATATTGTTGAGAATTATTCTTTGATTTAAACTGAGAATCTATTTTTCGTGATGATTTCGAAATATACAATCCCCGTTACTCTTTTCTCGAGAATTTTATCTATATCTACATTAATACATATAAAAAAGTTTTAATTCAATTAGGAATGTACCATATACAAGAAAAAAAGGGGTAACCCCTTTTCCTTTTCTGCACCATTCAGTAAGGTCATGAAATATTTCGACTTATTTATTAATTTATCATTTTTATAATGGATTTACCTGGACCAATACATGATATTCTTGTAGTATTTTTTGGATCAGTTCTTGTATTAGGAGGTCTGGGAGTAGTATTATTTACCAATCCCATTTTTTCTGCCTTTTCGTTGGGATTGGTTCTTGTTTGTATATCCTTATTCTATATTCTATCGAATTCCTATTTTGTAGCTGCCGCACAGCTCCTTATTTATGTTGGAGCCATAAATGTCTTAATCATATTTGCTGTAATGTTCATGAATGGTTCAGAATATTCCAATGATTCCTATTTTTGGACCATTGGAGATGGAGTCACTTCACTGGTTTGTACAAGTATTCTTTTTTCACTAATTACTATTATCCCAGATACGTCATGGTACGGAATTTTTTGGACTACAAGATCAAGCCAGATTATAGAACAGGACCTAATAAGTAACATTCAACAAATTGGGATTCATTTATCAACAGATTTTTATCTTCCGTTTGAACTCATTTCCATAATTCTTTTAGTTTCCTTGATAGGTGCAATTACTATGGCTCGTCAATAATAAATACTTAGAATTAAATTCTAAGATTTATAAATTATAAGATTTATAAATTCTAAATAAATAAAATAAATGGAAAGGTTTAAGGTTTTTATAAGGCTTTTAATTAAACCTATCTATTGCCAATACCTTCTTTTATTCTGTAATCGTTCTATTCTAATCAATCGAATCGGTTGAATTGTTGTTCATATTGAAATGAATCGAGATTGATAAGGAGTTAGTCAATGATGTTCGAGCATGTACTTTTTTTGAGTGTCTATTTATTCTCTATCGGTATCTATGGATTGATCACAAGTCGAAAGATGGTTAGAGCACTTATGTGTCTTGAACTTATACTCAATTCGGTTAATATCAATCTCGTAACATTTTCTGATATATTTGATAGTCGCCAATTAAAAGGCGACATTTTCTCAATCTTTGTTATAGCTGTTGGGGCTGCTGAAGCAGCTATTGGGTTAGCTATTGTTTCATCAATCCATCGTAACAGAAAATCAACTCGTATCAATCAATCGAATTTGTTGAATAATTAGTTATGATCATAAGATATGTAATATCACATAGATATTAATCTATTAGATATTCTATTATATTAAATATTTAATAATATAATATTAAAAAAATAAATTTATATATGTATTTAAATTTATTCTAATCTAATTTTATTAGAATTAATATGTTATTATTAATAATTTTATTATAATTATCATATTATTATATAATATCTTATATAATAATTAATATACTTATTTATTATTTTTTTTATTATAATTTTATTATTTTAATTTATTTTAATTAATTTATTTTTATTATTATTATTATTATATTATTATAAATATATAAATATATTATTAAATATATATATATTAATATATTTAGTATTGAATTAATTTACTATTGAATAATAAATATTTTCATATTGAATAAATACTTTGAATTAATATTGAAATATTGACCAATTTGGTGGTCAATTTGAATTCACATGCGCAACTCGCATGATCATGGTTGTTGAAAGAGAAATCAAAGTCTCTTGGACTTTTCTCATGAACAGATTTAGAAATATATTGATTCTTAAAATTTTGATAAACCACTGCTTCGTCTGGTGCCTACAATATAAATGTAAATGTATGATTCATTTACTACTAATTTTATTTTACCAGATCGAAAATTTTTTATGCTCAAAACTGGAATTTATAGATCCAATGTCACATTCAGTAAAAATTTATGATACATGTATAGGGTGTACTCAATGTGTACGAGCCTGCCCCACAGATGTATTGGAAATGATACCTTGGGACGGATGTAAAGCTAAGCAAATTGCTTCCGCACCAAGAACCGAGGACTGTGTAGGTTGTAAGAGATGTGAATCCGCCTGCCCAACAGATTTTTTGAGTGTCCGTGTTTATTTATGGCATGAAACAACTCGCAGCATGGGTCTATCTTATTGATACGTTACAAAAAACTCCACTTGAATCATTTGATTCCTCTTTACCGACAAAAGCCCGTACTCGATAAAATTTATTATTTCGAGCACGGGCTTTTCTGGTCAAAACATATCTTGTCTTTATCACGAGTTATTTTCCTTGGTTAACAATACTTGTTGTTTTGCCGATATTCGCGGGTTCCTCAATTTTCTTTTTTCCTCATAGAGGAAATAAGATGTTTAGATGGTATACTATTTGTATATGTTTATTGGAACTCCTTCTAACAACCTATGCATTCTGTTATCATTTCCAATTGGACGATCCATTAATCCAATTGGA